TTAGGTTAATCTAGGCCATAGGCAGACCTACGTCAAGATAAAATCCCCTTGAAACACTCTGGTAGTGTTCCTGAATCTGAATCCAAATAATGACTCAGAGCACATGGAGCCATCTCTTTATTGCGGTCAAAAAATATGGCAGACTGGCGGATCTTTATATCCGTTAATGAAAGAGCCCAATGCACAAAAATGCATGTTGGGTCTTTAAAACAGCTCAGATCACTTTGATTAGAATCAGTTTGGTCTGTTTTACCGAGAAAGTCTACGGTTCGAGTCCGTATAGCCCTAGAACCCTATCCATTCCAAAATCCGAGTGAATTTTGGAAGTTACAATTCTAACACGAGTCCATTTAAAAACGCCAATCGAACCTAACCCCAATCGAATCTAATAATCCTTCATATGGGTAGAGGAATGACCAGCCATATTTCTGCCCAAGCTAAAGTTTGAAAAACGACTCTCTTTGGTACGTTTCATTGGAAAGATTGTCAACAATACAAAATAGGAATTTCTTCGCAAAGGTAGTCTTCTCGTTCCGTATTCAATAAATCGAAATTCTTACCCATAATTCTACTTTATTCTACTTTACTGGTTAAATAAGTAACAACCTCACAGGACAGAACAATGGGTTGCCCGGGATTCGAACCCGGAACTAGTCGGATGGAGTCGATAATGTTACCGGTTAAATAAGTAACAACCTCTCCCCAAGCCGTGCTTGCATTTTTCATTGCACACGGCTTTCCCTCTGTATACATCTAAAATTCAGTTCCGCCATTAGACAAAAAGTGGAATACTTAGACCCTTCTTACCAAGTAAATTTCAGAATAGAAATAAGGAAAAATTTTGTTAGTTCTTCATTATTGCTATTTATTAGATTCAATTCGAATCAAAATTTCCATTTACGCCCTTTCATAACGAATCAGTCATGATTGGCCAAATCATTGATACAAATAATATCCAAATACCAAACCCTTTTTTGATGGAACCTCCGCGAAATAAAAGAAGCTCTTGGAAAGGTCAAGGAAAGAACTTGCTCTTCCGCCGTAAAGAATTCTTCGAATAATTCCGATCCGAATCTTTTCAAAAAAGCCCGTACAGTACTTTTGTGTTTACGAGCTAAAGTTCTAGCACAAGAAAGTTGAAGTATATACTTTATTCGCGACAAAGTTTTTTTGGGGGAAGACCCGCTATAATAATGAGAAAGATTTCTGGATATACGCCCGAATCGGTCAATAATCTCAGAATCTGATAAATCGATCCAAATGGCCTTACTAATAGGATGCCCTAATATATTACAAAATTTGGCTTTAGCCAAGGATGAAATCAGGGGAATCATTGGAAGAATAGTATCAAACTTCTTAATAGCATGATCGATTACAAATGAAGTTTCTAACATTTGATTACGTATCGTTGAAGTCTTTCGCCGCACACTTGAAAAATAACCGAGAAAGTCAAGGGAATGGTTTGCTAATCGGGTTATATGGATTCTTCGTGGTTGAGACCAAAGGTCAAAATAAGATTGCCAGAAATTGACAAAGTAATATTTCCATTTATGCATCAAAAGAGACGTACCTTTTGAAGCGAGAATTGCTTTTCCTTGATACCTAACATAATGCATGAAAGAGTCCTTGAACACCCATAGATTGGCTTCAAAAGCCCCGGCCAAGGTTTCTATAAGATGCTCTATTTTTCCATAGAAATAGATTCGTTCAAGAAGCGCTCTAAAAGATGTTGATCGTAAATGAAAAGATTGGTTACGAAGAAAGACAAAGACGGATTCGTATTCATATACACGAAAATTATCTAGGAAGAAGAAGAATCTTTGATTTCTTTCTGAAAAAGAAGGACTGACTTTCTGTGAAGTAAGAAGACTATTCCAATTATGAAACTCGTGGAGAAAGACTCTTAATAAATGCAAAGACGAAGCATCTTTTAGCCAGTAGCGAAGAGCTTGCACCACGATTTCGAGATGGATTGGGTAAGGTAGTAGGATATCGAACACATAATTTAAATGTGAAATTTTGTCCTCTAAAAAAGAAAAAAGGGAATGAATTGATCGTAAATTAGCGAATTTGACTACCCCTTTCCCTTTCTTTTGGCGCTTTTCTAGGGAAGATAGGAATCGGAGTGAAAATGGAATTTCCATAATGACCGAAAATCCCTCGGATATCATTTGAAAATCAAAATTCTTATTGCGCCCCCAAAGTGGATTTTTTTTAGAATCATTCAGAGAAAGAATCCAAAAATTTGGGTCATAGATTCGAGTAATTAAACGTTTCACAATGAGTAAGCTGAATTTATTGTTATAACCTGCATTTTTCAACAAAATGCATCTTGGTAAACCATGATCATGAGCAAGTGCATAAATATACTCTTGAAAGATAAGTGGATATAAGAAGTCGTGTTGTTGAAATCTATCGAGCTCTAAAGAGCTTTGAAATTCCTCCATTTTGAATGCTATTTGAACCAAAGGTAGAGGATTTTGGGAGTTATCAAATGATACAGAGTGCGATACAGTCAAAACAAGGTATTTTTCGAGTAAGATTAAGGAAGCGATACCTCGGATACAGGTAAACTTATCAACGGATTCTCGATCCTCTCGTTTTCCATTTTCTTGAAGTCGTTTATATTCGTTCTAGGATAACAAGATGTTTAGAAATCCTTTATTTTTTCAACCCAATCGCTCTTTTGATTTTGGAAATTTTGTTATCAATCTACTCGTTCTTATACGCACACAGCTCCATTCTGGAATGGAGAATGCTAATATTTAGGATTCATGAAAAAATGAAGAATCCGCTTCTCGGATAAGCCCTTACCCGTATTCAGGCACTAATATATTTTTAACGTCTAATTAGATCGGGTAATCATTCAAATTAAGATTAGGAGCTCGTTGCTTTTTCGTTCCTTATAATTTCATTAAATTAATTGAAGCCAGAGGGCTCTATCCATTTATTCATTCGACCCAACTTGAAATTGAATCCATTTGACTCCCTTCCAATAAGTTAAACAAAGTTTTGTCCCGATCGGGAAAGAAGAAAAGATTCTCAGAACTCTTGGTTGCTACGACATGCTATTTTTTCCATTCATTCCCTTTTAGGATCAGTCGTGGTCTTCCAAACTTTACCGATGGTATGGATGAATTCATCGCTTCATCTAAATGTGTAAAAGATCCGAGTCGCACTTAAAAGCCGAGTACTCTACCGTTGAGTTAGCAACCCGAATAGAAGAAAAAGTATGTAGATATAATCAGAATGAAAAAAATGATTCGACGAGCGAATCAAAGCATAAAAACCCATTTTCGAATCGATTAAGAATAGAAAACGTAATAACTTATATGAAAATACAAGAAATTTTCCGATAAAAGAAAAACCAGAAATAATGATAGATCCTTCCTTATGTCATTGTTATTCACGTTTTCAAAAATGCGTCTATCAAAGCGCATCCAACGAACCCCTTATTTTGACTAAAGTAAGGCAAAAACCAAACTAATGGGACGGAAATAAAGAGATCCCGTTATAAAAAAAGAGATCCCTTTATCACGCTGCATTATATTTCGTCAATGCATTGTTGTCAATATAAAGGTTAAGAAAAGGATATAATGAAAAAAGAAAAGAAATTCGGTTGAAAAATATTCCAAAAAATAAGGACTTGAGTTAGATTGGCACTCCATAGATACAAAAAAGTTTAGCTAGGGGAAGAAAAAATAAGAAGTCGAAAAAAATCTCGAATTTAGTCAATCAATAAATAAACAAAATAGATAAAAGTTCTAGAAAGGGGTAGCATATACCCCCTTATTTCCTTAAATTAATTCAATTTTATTTGATTGGGACAAAGTTCGTTAAAAACCTCCGACTGCTTTAAAATGTCCCGAACAGTTTCTGTAGGCTGAGCACCCCTTTCAAGAAAATATAGAATAGCAGGAACGTTTAAATACGTTTGATTCTTTATCGGATCATAAAAACCCACTTTCCGAAGATCTCTTCCTTCTCTTCGGGAGCGAACATCAATTGCAACGATTCGATAAGTCGCACGTTGCTTTCTACCACAGCGTTTTAAACGAAGTTTAACCATAACATTCCTCTAATTTGGAACTCCTTATGGAACTGATTCAATTATGAAATCATGACTAGTCATTGGTTCAGTTGGTACATAGACATAATAATGTCTGTTTTTTCGAATAAATCTTCGACTGGAAGATTTTTTCTATGAACCATAGGATTGATTCGTTTAGAGAATCATTTTATCAATCCTCGGGACTTAGCCTTTGCAACCACAGTAACGCTCCGTGCCAAAATCCAAGGGTCCGAGCATTGAGCTCGGTTTTTGGTTTTTGTGCGGCCTCCTTTAGGAGGGATTTTATGGTCCCTTGGAAGGCCTCCAGCGCCTTCCGATTTTTTGAGAGGCGCTGGATCTTTTCATCGATCCACCTTTCGCCTGCCCCACTTCCCGATTGGAAGGCTTCCAAAAAAATCTTACAAGTCTCGCAATGACCCTTATTGTACGAGTGCTTGTACCCATGGCATTTTTTGCCGTGGGGGCACGTGAGCGCCGGTTCGTGCTTTTTCCGAGCAGAAAGAAATTGTCGCCCAGTTTCGTCTGTTTGTGGAAAAAGACTTTCCTTTTCCAACTCGGGAAACCTCTTCCCATTTATCCCGTCCCCTTTTTGACTCTTTTTCTTTTTAGGGTTATAGTCCAAACTATAATAATCTTTGAGACTATTAGAGTTCGGACTATTATAGCAATCTTTCGGACGATTTGCCGAAAGATAGGTACTACAGTAGTAACAGTAACAGGGGCACTTAGGCCCCACGTCTTTCTTATCCGATGAATTCATAACGCCCCTCCTAATAAAAAAAATAATAAATACCTCAAAAATAAATAAAATAAATAAAGAATGAATAGAAAATATCCATTATCTCAATGAAAAATTGGATCAATTTACCCAAATTGCGGAACGAATTACTTATCGACGTCGAACAGGCCTTTAATTTGATGATTTAAAATAATTATTTAGGCCTGTGGGACGAAAGGGATCGAACCTTCGATTACCGGGACCAAAACCCGTCGCCTTACCACTCGGCTACGCCCCATTATCACGTCAATTTTTTGATTCATTTTATGATTGTTATTATATAAAAAAGAAAGATTTTTTGCAACTACCCGTGTCACGTTGATTTTTTTTTAATAATTTTAATTAGATTATTACAATAAATCTTTAGTAAAGGCCCGCCCAAATCTCTAGCGACAATTTTACGCTAAGAGATTATAGAGAAGGGGTAATGGAATTATATAGATTCTAGGTTTGTGCTAGGAATTTGACCCGTGTAGATATAGAATTCGACTGAATTTATTGATCATTAGATAGAATGTAATTAAAATAGTAGATGAAAATATGATTTCTTCTATTCGCCTTTGAGAATTGGAGGATTTTTGATTGGGCCGGTTCAAAGAAAAAGAAGGATTTTTTTGTCTACCTTACTTTCTTCCATTTTCCTTATCTCAAGAACTCAATCAAATTGCAATTATCGTCAAGAACAAAATGTCTACTATGCTTAATCTCTTAAGTTTGATCTGTATCTGTTTTAATTCTGCCCTTTATCCAACTAGTCTTTTCTTTGCCAAATTGCCCGAGGCCTATGCTTTTTTAAATCCAATCGTAGATATTATGCCAGTCATACCCCTCTTCTTTTTTCTTTTAGCCTTTGTTTGGCAAGCTGCTGTAAGTTTTCGATAAGATACTTAATATTATCCTAGACTATCCTAGAAAATGCATGATTTCTTCGAGAAAAATTTCTAACGATTGATAAGATCAAATAAGTCTTTCCCGCAGCAATCTTTGAGGCAAACGTTGAAATTCTTTGATCGCCGCGAGAACCGGCTCGCCACATTTCCCCATTCTGACCCTTTTTCCCGTGCAAGGCCTTAATTTCTATGTGATTTTATACAGAATTAGGGTCCCACGCCCATATCTCATTATGGGCATGAAGTCATCTTGGGGAATCAAAGACTCTTATTTGACCTGATAGACTTATTTTCGAGTTCGAGAAAGCACTTCATTTCTTGGTGTCAAAATAGAATATGGGGTAGAAAAATGGACGATCTATTATCTTTTCTCGTTTTTTCAAAAAGGCTCTTGGAGATTGTGTAATGCTTACGCTCAAACTTTTCGTTTACACAGTAGTAATATTCTTTGTTTCTCTCTTCATCTTTGGATTCCTATCTAATGACCCAGGACGTAATCCTGGACGTGAAGAATAAAGGTTTTTTCGTTTTTCTATCTTGATTTTTTCATTTTCTTAAGATTTTTTATCTATTCCCCACATTTAACTAGGAAAAAGGGGTTTGTGAAATTTGAAAGAAAAGAAAATATCAAGTCATCGACGAAAACGGAAAGAGAGGGATTCGAACCCTCGGTACGAATAACTCGTACAACGGATTAGCAATCCGTCGCTTTCGTCCACTCAGCCATCTCTCCCTATTGAAAAAGATAATTATAATTATTAATATGTTACATTCCACATGAAAAAAGGATTCAAAACCGTCTTTCTTTCTCCTTCTTTATTTTGATTCTCAAGATAGGTAAAACTTTTCTTAGCTATTCCGTTTCGATAAAGTCAAAATTCAAAAGATCTAATATAAAGAAAACGAAAAATAAAGAACGAGGACTTCCTTGCTTTGATTTTCTTCGAAAGGCCCTTTTCTTTCCACGGCCCGGCCCGGTCACTACCCAACCGGGCCTTTTTTGATTCCATCAAATTCGAGCAAAATTTCTCTTATTTGACAACAAAAAGACTTACTAGCTTTTTTGACTATATTTCAAGCAAGACCCAAAAGAAAAAGGACTATTTCCATCCTTACTCGATAACTTTATCGAACTTAGTCTATCAAAAGTACCCTGTCCTATTCATTTTTCTTCCTTTTTTAGTTACTTGACTGCTTTTCTCGAATAACGAAAATGAAACTTTAGACACTGCATTTTTTTGTTATGCTTTGAGCGCTTTTGGTAAGTCGTATCTAGCAACACTCTTCCCGCATACGAAAGGATAGGCCTTGTAAATAAGCCCTCTTCTCCAAATCTCATCAAATTGAAAACCCTTGTGCAAAACGTTATCACTCTCATTTTCATGATTTTTTATCATCCTAGCTTGACAAAAGGCCCATTTGTATACAATAATATCATTGTAGCGGGTATAGTTTAGTGGTAAAAGTGTGATTCGTTCTATGAACCTCCTTATATAGTTAAGGGGTCGTTCGGTTTAATTCATATTCCGACCAAAAACTTTATTTCTTAAGGGAATTTAATCCTTTACCTCTGAATAATCCATTCGGGGAAAAAATAAATTCTCGCGATTTCTATCCAAAGTTCACTGAAAAATTGAAAAATTGGATTCTGAACTTGCGAAACAAAATTGGGAAATTGGATCAACTTCCAATTGAAATGAATATTAAGTAAAGGGTCCATGGATGAAGATACAAAAGGATATTTCTAATCGTAACTAAAT